CTAGGCAATAAAATATGTTGACATGAGGGGGAACATATTTACTAGTTATATCATCTGCAATCGCCTGAATCTCTAGACGTTCTTCAAACCAATCATATACTTTATTGAGATAGGTAAAACAAGGAGACTCCCCCTCTGAGAACCGTATATGAAAATTTCATCTCGTACGGCTCAAGCAAAAACACACAAATACTAGTTTCAACGGATATGTAATATAAAATTGGAAACTTATTAGATACTGGATTCTATCTGTCCCGAAAATGCGAAAAAAGAAAGATCCGGAATCCTTTCTTTGCAATGATAATGCCAATATCAAGTTGGCTCATCTCATCTGTCTTTCTATTGCTATAGGCCTCTTGAGTCTTCTTTTCCCCTATCTATTGTTTGTTATTTGTGTAGTTTTTTTACATAAGTCAAAATTTACTATTTATTTATTGCTTTACTATTGATAGGAATTCTCTTGTTGAGACCCTATGAATCAATCCAAACTTCAGATTCATACTATAACCACGATGATTTTGTCATAAACTAAGCTCAAAGGCCCTCTGAGTAAGAACCCTTTGACCATCACTTATTCAATCACTGGACTAAATGTAATAACTCAACAAAATCCAGAGAAAAAGTTTTCAGTCAAAGCGCACAATTTTGAAGGAAGAAAAGGTGTTTTATTTAGGCGATTTCCCCTTGCTTTTGTTTTTGTTCATTTTTTTCAGTCCGGTTACGAGGTCTGAATATGAATAGGTATGAATCATAGTTCAAATATTTTTTTTCTTGATATATTCTATAATACCCTTTCCGTGCTCCAGATATTAACATAAATATCTGACGAGATAGAATCATCTCTATCAAGATGACAGACCCATTTTCCGTACTATCAATAGGATCAATTATAACAAGTCACACACTCATATTCCGGAAATACCGAAACAAAGGAATTCCACGATCGAACTACCAGAATGTCCTAGAAATCCGAGTTCTAAGAAATTTTGGAAATTTTTTTATCGAAAAAATAGGACTTCATAATTCTTAGAAATCAAACCTAATTCATTGAAATTCCATCCAATAAAACGGAAGAATTATAAATTTCCAAAATAATCGATAGAAATATTGCAAATAAAGCCATTGCGACTCCCATAAAGGGAGTAGTCCCCCAGCCCGGAGCTACTTTACCATATTCCGAATTCAAGGGTTTCAATAAATCCCCTACAACAGTTCGTCTTGGTCCAGACCTAGAACTGCCCTCAACAGTTTGTGTAGCCATAAATCTTATTTCATTCATTAGTTGAGATTTCTTGACTTTGTATACTATTTTATTGTAGTTGTAAATAAATGATCTTATTGTAGTTATAGATCTACCACGATCTTGAAATTATATAATAATGGAAACAGCAACTCTAGTCGCCATCTCCATATCTGGTTTACTTGTAAGTTTTACTGGGTATGCCTTATATACTGCTTTTGGGCAACCCTCTCAACAACTAAGAGATCCATTTGAGGAACACGGAGACTAGTTGATGGAAGTAATGAGCCTCCCGTATTGGGAGGCTCATTACTTCCATTTGAGATAATGAAAAATTATTTCATTTTTTAGTCGGAACCTTAGGTGGATCTCGAAAAAAGATAGCGAAAAAAATTATCCCTAAAGTAGAGACTAACAGAAATGTATAAACCAATGCTTCCATAGATTCGATCGTGGTTTACAATTATAGCTTCCACACCTATTCATTCGGGATAGGATTATTTACTAAGTGAAAAGAGTCAAATAAAAGGAGATTCCAAACCAAATGCAATCGGTACCATATCTTATAGGCCAGAGCGATGTTGTATCAGACTGCCTGTCTCTTTGTAGTTGGATCTCCAAGTTTTTGGAATGTTCCAAATTCCACTTGAGCGTCCAAATCGGGATCAATACCAGCAAAAACATCTCGGAACAAGGTTCTAGCACCATGCCAAATATGTCCAAAAAAGAACAGCAAAGCAAAGGTAGCATGTCCAAAGGTGAACCAACCTCTTGGACTACTACGAAAAACGCCATCAGATTTCAAAGTAGCCCGATCCAATTCAAAAATTTCACCTAATTGAGCGCGTCTAGCATATTTTTTCACAGTAGCAGGATCGTTATAACTGACTCCATTGAGTTCACCACCATAGAACTCAACAGTTACACCCACTTGTTCAACACTATATTTTGACTCTGCCCTTCTAAAAGGAACATCGGCTCTCACAATTCCGTCTCCATCTACCAAAACTACCGGAAATGTTTCAAAGAAAGTAGGCATACGACGTACAAAAAGCTCATGGCCTTCCTTATCTCTAAAGATGGGATGTCCTAACCAACCAACAGCTATTCCATCTCCGTTGTCCATTGAGCCTGCTCTGAATAATCCCCCTTTTGCGGGATTATTACCGATGTAATCATAAAAAGCTAATTTTTCGGGAATTTTAGACCAAGCTTCTGATAAACTCAGATTTTCTGCTAACCCAGCTCCAACTCTTCGATATATTTCTTGCTGGAAATACCCCTGATCCCACTGATAACGAGTGGGACCAAATAATTCGATGGGAGTTGTTGCTGAACCATACCACATAGTTCCAGCAACAACGAAAGCTGCAAAAAAGACAGCAGCAATACTACTGGAAAGTACGGTTTCAATATTTCCCATACGTAATCCTTTGTATAAACGTTGCGGCGGACGAACACTAAGATGGAATAGGCCCGCTAATATGCCCAATGTACCCGCTGCAATATGATGAGAAGCTATTCCCCCAGGAACAAAGGGATCAAAACCTTCCGCGCCCCACGCAGGACTTACCGGTTGTACTTTTCCAGTTAGCCCATAAGGATCTGATACCCATATCCCAGGACCATACAAGCCTGTTACATGAAAGGCGCCAAAACCGAAGCAAGCGACTCCTGAGAGAAATAAATGGATTCCAAAGATTTTTGGCAAATCCAAGGAGGGTTTTCCTGTACGTTCATCGCAGAATATTTCTAGGTCCCAATACACCCAATGCCAGATAGCTGCCAAAAAACACAAACCAGAAAACACAATGTGTGCCCCTGCCACACCCTCGTAACTCCAAATACCCGGATTCGTTATAGTCCCTCCTGTAATACTCCAACCACCCCAAGAATTAGTTATTCCTAAACGAGTCATGAAAGGTATAACGAACATACCCTGTCTCCACATCGGATCAAGAACAGGGTCAGAAGGGTCAAAAACCGCTAATTCATATAGAGCCATTGAACCGGCCCAACCAGCAACTAAAGCTGTATGCATTATATGGACCGAAAGTAACCGACCGGGATCATTCAAAACAACCGTATGAACACGATACCAAGGCAAACCCATGGAAATACCTCTTTATCAAAGATAAATAGACACTATGTAACTTTATCGCATTGGAAAAAACGAAACTATATATACTATAGTACCTAAGTACCTAACCCTTTTCCGTAGATTATCTATGAGCAAGAGTTAATATTTATTCCGTTCCATTCGAAATAATGGAACAATTCCGCTCGTAGGAACAAATAGAAGCAGATCTATTCTATACCCGATAAGTAGCAATACGCAATGGGCATTGGTCTAATTTTTGAGGAAGGAAAGCATAAATACTTGGTTATCATTCAAACAATTTATTCGTAAGAATTTTTCTTTATTGATTCCGTCTTTCTCTATGATATGAGCCTTACAATCTATGTATAAAATCCATATATAAAATAGGATAAGAAGTAAAATAAAAATTATGAAGACAATAAATTCTAAATTATTACGTTTCCACATCAAAGTGAAATGCGGCACTTTTTTTTCTTTAATTTAATGCCCGTTGGTGTTCCAAAAGTACCTTTTCGGATGCCCGGAGAGGAAGATGCGACTTGGGTTGACCTATAGTGCGACTTGTGAGACATATTGGGTCATATGGAATTCACCCATTCTCTTTCCGACTGAGATATCTTATGTTTCGCCCAAGAAATATTGATTGAACCATCAATCATTTGGAGCGCGAAGTACAATTAGATCAATTTATTTTGATTTTGGGGATAAATAATTTAAATTAGAAAGATTTATGGTTAGCTTGTAACAATAAAATAGAATATCCAGGCTCCGTTCAAAAAATACCAAATTGGTAATATGTATACGGTCATAACTTGTATCATAAATGATTTTCCTACCATAGGACTTATCTCAAACTGCCAATCGATGAAGTAGTAAATATATCGAATAATTTGGCGGAAGATATGAAAGAAAGGGGCGGGCAAAAACGAAATCTTAACAAAGAGAAGTGAGTGGTACTGATATCATTTGCCCTATATGCGCAAATGGAACTCGGGCAGATCTTTACCCGGAGTAGAACATGAACCTAAAAAATAGAAAGGGCCCATTCAGGAACAAGAAAATAACATCAGAATTGGAATCTCGATGAAATGATACATCAATGAAAGGCTAAAAAGAAATTTTTTTCGAGGAGAGGTGGCAAAAACCCATCTTTCTTGAAAAATAGAAGAACAAGGCCTTTTATGAAAAAAAAGAAAAATCTGTTACAAAAAAAGAAATAGGGCTGGAATCGACACATTGATTATTTTTTTTTCACAATTTTTTTGAGCCGTATGCACCTAAAGGCGCATGTACGGTTCCTAAAGGATACAATTTTGTCCTAATCAACCGACTTTATCGACAAAGATTACTTTTCTTAGGACAAGAGATTGATGCCGAAGTCTCGAATCAACTTGTTGGTCTTATGGTATTTCTTAGTATAGAGGATAATACTCGTGATATTTCTTTGCTTATAAACTCCCCCGGAGGAGGGATAATAGCAGGAATAAGCATTTATGACACTATGCAATTAGTACTAGCAGATGTATATACAATCTGCATAGGATTAGCCGCTTCAATGGCATCTTTCATTCTAGTCGGGGGGGAAATTTACAAACGTATAGCATTCCCTCACGCTTGGCGCCAATGAGTTTTTTAAGAAAAAAGAAAGAAGACTATGCCTTCGCCATATCCAATATGAATAATATATGAATAATAAGTAATAATAGCATGGCACTTTAAGTTTGATACGAACAAAACACAAGATTACGTATCGAAATAGTAGTATGAAACCTGGGTCATTTTTGGATTTGGTCTTATTTTAATATTATGTGTCAGAAACCCCTTTCAGTGTCTCAAACCATTTTTCTTACACAGGAAAAGTTTCTTTTTGCTATTTATGAAAGAAAGAGTAAGAAAATGAAAAAAAAAAAGATCATTTTTTTCTTATTTTGATCGGATCAGAAAAAACCTTGGGATTGCTAAATCACAGAAATATATAAAGCAACAGAACCATCATAGTATTTTTTATTAACTCGAATACGAAAAGAAGGGTGGTAAATGGATTATTCAACAATCTGAATCGAATGAATTCTTTTTGTCTCTCTTCTGTCTTTTTCTTCAATGGAAAGAAGAAGGGAAAAGAAAATTCTATTGCAGAGCCGTATGCATAAAAAATGCCTGTACGGTTGTTCAATTCTATCTTTTATTTTTGGCATTTGTTATCTAATCATGCGAGATAGAAGAACCTTTCATGATGTTATATTCATCAGGGTTATGATTCACCAACCCGCTAGTTCCCGTTGTGAAGGAACAGCAACGGATTTGTTTCTGGAAGCGGAAGAGATGCTGAGACTTCGCGAAAACCTCGCAGAGGTTTACGCAGAAAGAACGGGAACACCCGCCTGGATTATATACGAAGACATGGAAAGGGATGTTTTTATGTCAGCGGCAGAAGCCCAAGCTTATGGCATTGTTGATTTTATAGGACTGGAAAATATTGAGGATTTCCTCTAAATCCATGAATTTCAATCAAAGCATAATTCCGATTTTTCATGATTTGATATTGGATATTTTAGACCGATAAAATATTCATTGAATTGAATGGAAAGAATTCATAATTATTGGGTTAACGTCGATCTAAACCAGTCCGTTCTAATTCCATAATATATACGATTTAACATGCCAACTATTAAACAACTTATTAGAAATACAAGACAGCCAATCAGAAATCTTACGAAATCTCCCGCTCTTCGAGGATGCCCTCAGCGTCGAGGAACATGTACTAGGGTGTATGTGCGACTCGTTCAGATCATAAGCTCGAACAAATGAGATAATTTTTCCAATATTAATAAGTGGAATAGATAAAATGGAAAAAACGATTTATTTTACTTACTATTTAAACGAAAAATAAAGGCTTATTAAATATCTCTATTGTCTATGGAATTTATGGTTTCTATTGGTGCAAATCCGATCACCTCGATTTGGGATGAGAAGCAATTCCCCATTGGTAGCAAATCAAATAGTTATCCACTAAGCGGGGGAAATGCATGATATTTGAGAAGCAACAATATTATGCTCCTATTCTTGAAATAACGGACTAACAGGGTCAGCTACCTAGCCAACTTTCATAATTAAATGCCGTCACTGTATGGATAGCTCTTATTGTGAAAAGACCTATTATTATATAATTCATGGGTAGAGCCAAAGAATGTGAACTGTACAAGTTACTAATAACATTGATTAAATGAGGAAGAGGGCTCCGGTGTATAGAGAGGACCTCACCGTTTAAGAAGTAACCATAGAAACGATGGAACCCACTATTTATTTTCTATCATTTTTTCTATTTAGTTTAGTATCGATAGAATTTTTCTTATTTCTAGGTGAAATAATGAAATACCGGAAATCCTAAATTGTGGTTGGGAAGGTTATAGCAGCAAAAGCCATTGGAATTTATATTTTATATTATATATTGGAATAATCCGTTTTGTTATTAATTAATAGGGAGAAGGGAAAAGAATGACTGAAAGAATTGAAATCAATTAGTTATTCATCAAAGTTGAATTGGATTCAATGACCAGAGTTAAACGAGGATATATAGCTCGGAGACGTCGAACAAAAAGGCGTTCATTTGCATCAACCTTTGGAGGGGCTCATTCAAAACTTAGTCGAAGTATTACTCAACAAAACATGAAAGCCTTGGCTTCTGCTCATCGAGATCGAGGCAGGAAAAAGAGAGATTTTCGTCGTTTGTGGATTACTCGGATAAATGCAGTAACTCGTGAGAATGAACTATCCTATAGTTATAGTAGATTAATACATGATCTGTACAAGAGGCAATTACTTCTTAATCGTAAAATACTTGCGCAAATAGCTATATCAAATAAAAATTGTCTTTCCATTATTTCCAATAAAATTAGCAAATAAAAGAGATTCTCTTATCATATAATATATATATAAGAATATATAGGAATGATTGAAAAAAAAAAAAGAATTCCCCGGAGAATGAACTCCGGGAAGATATAATAAAAGTAAATTAAGAATATAAATAAGTAGTAGGAATGAACGAGCATGTTTCAATTAAAAAAAGATTTCTTTCTTCTTCTCCCATTTTTTTCTTAGAACACAAGAATAAAATCTGGATTTGACATCCTTTTTGAACAAAGCATCCATCTGATGTTGAGTTCCCTTTGAAGTTTTGAATCAATTGAGGAATGGAATATAGTGGGCCTATTTGTTTCCGGTTCGAAGACCCCTATTTCTAGGGATGGACTTTGCTCTCTCAAATCCTTTCTTATTATCATTATCCCTATTTCTAGGAATGGACTTTGCTCTCTCAAATCCTTTCTTATTATCATTATCCCTATTTCTAGGAATGGATTTTGCTCTCTCAAATCCTTTCTTATTCCTATTTCTAGGAATGAACTTTGCTCTCTCAAATGCTTTCTGCTTATTACTATTAAAAAAGGGTAACAAAGATAAAATACGAGCTTGTTTTATAGCAATAGTAATTAATCGTTGTTGTTTCAAGGTCAATCTATTTACTCGCCTAGATAATATTTTTCCTTGTTCACTAATAAATTGACTAATTAAACTCATATTTCTATAATCAATTCGATCCCCCGACCGAATTGGGGACGAACGCCTGCGAAAAGATCGCTTGGATTTAGGAAGGGGTTGCTTGGATTTATTCATGGTTTATTCCTTATCTATAAAATCCTATTTCTTCATTCATTTTAAATTGGACCGAAATAGGATTTTATTTGTATTTTATTTGTGTATATTATATACATATATATTATTATATTATTCCTACTCTTTAGAGGGATTAGCCACACGGTTCTGTTCAATCTATTTCTTTATTTCTCCGTGAATCGTATGCTTATAACAATAACGACAAAATTTTCTCAATTCTAATCGATCGGGTGTATTTTTTCGATTCTTTTGAGTAATATATCTAGAAATTCCCCGTGATTCTTTATTGACACCCTTTCGGGCACAATTGGTACATTCCAAAATAACTCTTACCCTGACATCTTTACCCTTCGCCATGAACCTCCTTTCTTTTGATTTTGGATCAACTCAACCCTTCTATTCTTATTCTAGAAGAAAAGAACATAAAATGAAAAAATGAATAGAAATTACCACTAGCTAATTATTACATTCTAACAAAAGTCTTCATTAGAATGTAATAATAAAAAAAATTTCTAACTATCAATTAGTCTTATTCTAATCCCAATATTTCCTTTAAGTATGTCCTATTCTAGAATTTTGCGGGGAGACCACTCTAGACCCGCATTTTTATTTTATTCTCCCAAATTAAATTTTAGATCTACTCAATGCCATGCTGAGGATCATTTTTTGATTTTCTTTTTCTCTTTCCCATACTAAAGAACCGAAAAAAAGATAAGGGAAAGAGAAATGGAATTTTTTGTATCTTTAATTTTGTTTATTTTTTCTCATGTCAATAACTAGAATGACAGGGCGTCTGGGAAGAAACGATTAATTTCTATCAACAGACCCGCTAAAGACCCAAACCATATAGTACTTAGCACGGGTGCCACAGAGAGATATGTTTTTATATCTCGCATTGGAAATCCTCCTTCTTTATTTCTTTAAAGATCGCTTGTATTTTTACGCAAATGGACCCATTTTCTTGTCCTTAAAACAAAAAAAGATGACGGACTCTCTTCTCCTGAGTATTCCCGATAAATATTTCTTCTTTTCTTAGGTTTTAAGTTTATATATTATATTATATGAGACCAAAAAGAAGAAATGAAATAGCAAGAAAATTTTATTTTTTTATGGGTAAAGAAGAGAATAATGATGTGGAAAACAAGACAGGCCTTTTGTACAATGGGACTATACAACAATTTAAAAAAGGGATGTAGCGCAGCTTGGTAGCGCGTTTGTTTTGGGTACAAAATGTCACGGGTTCAAATCCTGTCATCCCTACCTATTACTTCTCCTATGGACAGTAACGGGGAATTAATTAATATTAGGCATAATTTTTCATCTTTTCATACTATATACATACTATATACATATACATGCAAAATGTATTTTTCAGGGTACAAAAAGAATCTTTTTTTTTTACAGTTGTGTCTTCTATCATAAAAAAAGAAAGCGCTCTTAGTTCAGTTCGGTAGAACGCGGGTCTCCAAAACCCGATGTCGTAGGTTCAAATCCTACAGAGCGTGATTTTCTTCTTTGTTATACTGAATAACAATAAAATGAATGGAATTACAATTCGAAATTGACCTCCTGGGGGGAGGAGGTCAATCAAAAAAAGAAATCTTACTCAATTAAAGATCCAACTGATCACCACGTCTGTATTGTAAATATGCAGTTACAAATAATCCTGCTAAAGTAATAGGAATTAGACCTAAGACGATTCCAAATAGAAAAACTTCAATCATTTCAATTTCGTTGAGGATATAAAAATAGAGGTAAGATCTATTCCTAAATATTAATCTGAATCATCCCTTAATCTCAATGACTAAAAATTAACAATTAGCATGAAAAGAAACCATGGAATACTTGGAATCTAGGAAAAATATGGATTTTTATGAATTGTTTGTTCATTCAATTAATTTTAAATAAGTCGTATCTTGTTCAAACCAATGAATAGAGCTGAAGTTATAGTTGAAGCAGCTAGTAGAAAACCGAAATAACTAGTTATA